GGGATATCGCATCTTAACATTACCAATGAATGAATCAATGAATGAAAGCGGAAGAAATGGAATTTAACCCCCCTTTTTTGTTTTCGTTTCGGACGAACCAATCATTCCCTGAAAGAATCTTATCTTTCGTATTATTTCTATTTTTGTATTTTTTAGTTTCATTTTATAATATTTTGATAGAATTTATATAGCTAATATATTAATATATCTATATATAGAAGATTTCGATATAGAATGGCGAATCTAATCTAATGAATGATTCATCAATATGAATAACGAATCAAAAATGCTATGAAATAATGCAAAACGAAAAGATCCCTCAGATCTAATCATCCCATTCCATTATATTGACAATTTCAAAAAACTATTCATACTATGATCATAGTATGATGGCGGTTGGGCAAGTATGCCCCCATCGTCTAGTGGTTCAGGACATCTCTCTTTCAAGGAGGCAGCGGGGATTCGACTTCCCCTGGGGGTAGGGTAATACGAAAGGAAGTTGATTATGGATTACCAATAAGCCTAAAATGGATTCTTCCTGGGTCGATGCCCGAGCGGTTAATGGGGACGGACTGTAAATTCGTTGGCAATATGTCTACGCTGGTTCAAATCCAGCTCGGCCCAATAATGCCCAAGAATTCGCCAATCTACCATGAGATGGTATAACCCCCTTGTCCTTGAGAAATACCTGATACAGAGGAATAAAAAAGAATTTAAATTTATGCGAAATCCCTTATTTCCCTGGGATTGTAGTTCAATTGGTTAGAGCACCGCCCTGTCAAGGCGGAAGCTGCGGGTTCGAGCCCCGTCAGTCCCGAAGGATCCAATAAATACATCAATTCATCTCTCCCTTTTCTGTGAAAGGGAGGACAGGGAGCAGAATTTCATTCCCAAGAGGAGATCCTTTTTTTTTTTTCCTTCCTATTTTTCTATTTTTTTAGGGGTCCCATCGAAGAAAGAACAAAGCCTAAAAAAATAGTGAATTTGATGGAATATTAGATCTTTTATACCGGGACTCATCTTTATCACATTTCTTTGTCTTCCAAGAAAATTAGATTATTAAAAAAAAAACAGAGCTTAGAACTTAACTCCTTTCTTTTTCCATTTCGCTTCTATTGTTTGTTTGGGTTTGTTACTAATGGAAATGAAAGGGTGGTCACATGATACTTCATCAGATGATTGTACAAGGAAAACCTAAGGTAGGTTATAGAAAAGAAAGAAGAAAAAATAATAATAAATCAAGGAATTTTTGATTGGTTCAGGAATCCCATTTTGGATTCGGTATGGATAAAAGATCTTCCTATGTTATACTATTCAATTCTCGACGACGAATTCATTTGATAGCACAGATATTGTTATTCATGATATTGATCCGATTCAAGATCATCGAGAAGTAATTCATTCATTGAATTTACAGGCGAAAGATTTATTATCTCTATGGGATTAAATCCCGAGTTATTGTGAAGTAAAAAAAAGATGAGATTATGGAAGTAAATATTCTTGCATTTATTGCTACTGCACTGTTCATTCTAGTTCCTACTGCTTTTCTACTTATCATTTACGTAAAAACAGTTAGTCAAAATGATTAATTAATTTGAATGAAACTTGATTTCTGAGTTCTTATCAATGATTGAAGAAATAAAACGAAAAGGATTCCAATTTCGCGTCTTAAATGAAATGAGCGGACTATAATCGGCTCTATGAGATCCGATAGTATGGTAAGAAAGAAATAGATGAAATCTTTCTTTCTACCATACTATCTATTAGTGTTATTGTAGTGTATAAAGTTGTAAAGTTGTACTTTACAATAAAGAGAAAGGCTTAATATAGATCAATCTCCAATATTATCTTCATATATGTAGATATAAATTTCATATATGGAATGGACATAGCATCAAATTTGATTTCTTTGATACATCTATTTGTTCCGATCACTCTGAAATAATCGTCTTACTCTTAGAGTTCTAATTCCTAGATTTTTTATTATTTCCATCCAATATGAATTTCGGGATCTATCGAAAGAATCAAGAAAAAGCATTATGGGCATATCTTAAGAAAAACATGTAGTAATCTGTTTTTTTAGCATTTCGAAGAAATAATTGATTGAGCCATTGACAGGAGTTCTATGGGCACTTCTTCATATTTCGAAAAGAAATAAAATAAATAGTAAACCTCGCCGATTTTAACGCTTGAACCATGATATGAAATGGGTTGATAAAGTATCAAAAATTTTAAAAATCTAATAAAACAAGCGGTAAGTGCGCAATAAATATGTGACTCGCCCAAGTCAAGATCTTATTATGCATAGTATCTTGTTAGCCAACCACTATGCTATGTCTATATTGTTTTCTTTCTCATAGAAAGTGGGTATACATTTACCAAAACGACTTCCTCTTTGAACAGTAAAGAGGGAAAGAAAAAAATCAAATCAAAAAATAAAAAAGGGGTCGGGTCTTCCTCAGTATCCATCTATAATTCTAATTCTGGTAAAAGCCCGTTA